AGATAAGATTATTATTTTGAATTTTTGAAAAAAAAAATTCCAAAAAATCATAACATAAAAGTAGGAAAGATTTTTTGGATCTAGTCATACCATTAGGCTATATTGACAATTCCAAAAAACTGCTCATACTATCATCATAGTATGATGATGGTCGGGCGTATATGCCCCTATCGTCTAGTGGTTCAGGACATCTCTCTTTCAAGGAGGCAGCGGGGATTCGACTTCCCCTGGGGGTAGGGTACTATGAAAGGAAGTTGATCATAGATTATCGATAAGCCTAGAATGAATTCTTCCTGGGTCGATGCCCGAGCGGTTAATGGGGACGGACTGTAAATTCGTTGGCAATATGTCTACGCTGGTTCAAATCCAGCTCGGCCCAATAATTCACCGCTCCATGAATATGATATAACCAATTTGTCTTCCATAAACGAAAATGCCTAATCCGTAAAAATAAAGAGAAAGGATCAATTTTTTTTTCTCTATCCCTATTTTTCTCTTTCTGATCTTTCTAAGGATCTAATTCATGATACTTTACTTAATTAAGTAAAGTATCATGAAAAGCAAACAAAAAAGTTTAGTTCTTTTTTCTCATTGAAAGATTGATTATCCACTTTTGGCCGTAAAATAATTATTGGTTACTAGTAATCCGTGTCACTCTCACTATAGCCCATATTATATGTGGATATGATATCAGTATATCATTCCTGTCTTTCTTACAATACGACGACTAGGACTAGAATGTTCTTATGATTACATTAAGAATATGTAACATTAAGAATATGTATGCCATACACCTCGCTGGGATTGTAGTTCAATTGGTCAGAGCACCGCCCTGTCAAGGCGGAAGCTGCGGGTTCGAGCCCCGTCAGTCCCGAACTAGGATCCGGTGAATTTATCAATTCATCTCTCTCTTTTCACGGAAAAGGGGGACAGGAAGCAAGATCTAATCCCCAGTGGGGATCCTTATTTCTTTTGTTTTTTATTTCGCATTTATCATCACACAAATATGGATACGGGAATTTCAAATCTTTCCACTACTCCCGATTGATAAAGGAGAGACATATCATATGTACATTAGTACAATCGGTGGTATTACTATATTCAGTATTTTAAGAGATACCATCCTCGTCTTACTTTCTTTTTTGATTGTTCTTGATCAATGAAATGGAGTAGAGTGATCCTATTTTACCGGGAGTACATACAAAAATGGTATTCGTTTATTGTACGATGGACAATGAACTTAACATAATTACCTCGACAGAGTACTTTTCAGGTTAAACCACACCTTTTCTAGTTCTGACTTTGTTTGTGTATCCTCAATGACTAATTGTAAACAATCTATCTCATTCTCATTCAAATTGCAGACATCATTTTTGATGTATGCATTCCAGTACAAATAAATACAAGAAAGAGGATACTAATAAAATAAAAGAAAAGACCGAGCAAGGACCCTTTTCAGTAAATTTGTTGGAATATTTGATCTTTTTTATTTAATCCCTTTTTTTCCATCTCACCTCGTTTGGGTCTGTGTGTGACCCATAGAATACCGGTCATATAATACCTCATAATTGTAAGTATAATACACAGGAAGGAGAGTTGTATAAGATAAGGAAGACAGTAGGTTATAGAAAAGAAAAAGTGGAAGAGGATGAAAAATCCAATGGGATTCCTGATCCAATAAAAAATCCCATTTCGTAATTAGTATGGATAAAGGATCTTCCCATGTTATACTATTCAATTCTCGACGATGAATCGATTTGATAGATCAGATATTGTTATTCATAATATTGATCCTATTCAGTATCATCAGGATCAATTCATCCCAATGAATTTACAGGAGTTAAATTTCTCATCTCTATGGGATTACATCCCGAGTTATTGTGAAGAAAAAAAAAAATAAATAATGAAATTATGGAAGTCAATATTCTCGCATTTATTGCTACTGCACTGTTCATTCTAGTTCCTACTGCTTTTTTACTTATTATCTACGTAAAAACAGTCAGTCAAAATGATTAATTTGAATCTGAATTATTAGTTCTTATCAATCCTTTTTTCAATGATTGAAGAAATGAAAGAAAGGGATTAAAAGAAAATTCCAAGTCTTAAATGAAATGATCTGGTTGGAATCATAAAATGTGGTAGAAAGGACTATATATAGTCCTTTCTACCACACTTTAGAGTATTTTATATTATCTAATATTGTATACAATGATATTATCATATAAAGTTGTATTGTATACAGATATAGACTTTATCTAAATGGAGGGTTTATATAGATCAATTTACAATATGTATGTATATGATGTATTAGATGTACATCTAATCTAAATAGTAGACTAGTACATCGAAATAGCAGTCTAATTCTATTTCTTTTTTTCGCTACATCCACTCGATTTCGATCAACCCAAAATAATCGAAGGCCAATTCTTCTAATTCCTAGGTTTCTTATAATTTTATATATAGGTTCCGGGATCCATCAAAAGAATCAATAGAGGAAGAATAGTATAGGAATATACTATAGCAAAAGAAAACAAAACCAAGGAATTTTTTTGATTTCCCATCCCAAGAAGTCATTGATTGAGCCATTAACAGATCATTTACGAAGTTCTATGGTAACTTCTTCAGATTTTGAAAGGAAGTAGATTAGTAAAGGGGACTCGGACCATTTTTCATGCTTAAACATGACATGAGATGAGTCAAAAAAGCATAAAAAAATCTCTAGGAGTCTAAGTGGTGGATCACTCAGCGGAAGAAAGATCTAATTTTATTATGTGTAGAACCTCTTTGGACAACCACTAGTCACTTCCAGTAGAAAGTAAGTATCGTCGTAATCTAATAGCAGAATGATTTGTTCTTAGAACAGTGAAAGTAAAGAAAGAGAGAAACAAATAAAGAAAAAACTAGGGATTGGTTTTTTCTCATTGTAATATCCATAATTCTGGTAAGAACAGGTTTATCCAAACAGAATATTTAGGAGTAATTTGGTTGGAAAAAATTTCCTATCATGCGTAGATTTGAGTTTTGAAATACAACTAAACTATAGTAATCATTTGTTGTTTGATCGAATGGTTATTATTCATTATTGTCTTTCCAGTATAATTTTGAAAGAGAGACAAGCTTTTTAAAAATAAAGCTTCGAAAAACGATCAATTAAACAATTGATACAATTCGATTACTCAATCGATTACTCAATCGATTACTCAATCAATTATTAATATACCTAGAGTCCACTCCTTCCCCATACTACGAGTGAAAGGGAAAATGTAAAGACTACCATTAAAGCAGCCCAAGCGAGACTTACTATATCCATGTGAATTATATCTCCTATTTCTATGAAGGAATTATTCCATTATTGATCAATAATCATAGCAGAATCAATGGCGCAGAGTCAAAATAGGATTCTGACTTAAGGCTATTGATGAACCAATTCAATGAATCCACTCGTAACAGATTCTTTATAGGATTTCCGGTAGAATTGGGAAGTATTAAGTAAAAATACGATACACACACCTTTTCCTTGCAAATTGCAAAGGAATGCTCCTAATGGAACATGTGGGAATAGTAAGACCTATTGTTTGTTTTGTTACCTTTCTTTCATAAGCAAAAATAAAAAAAAAATATATCATCAAGATAGATAACTATCTATTGGATACCTACATTTCCTATTTGATCTAAGCCTTACTGTCTTTCTTTCTGTGAAAGAATGGGGAGACATCACTACCATTATTACATACATTTTTTTTGTAATCTCCTTACACGACCAAAGAAATCTTTTTTTTTTTTTTACTTTTACTCTGTTATTCTATAAGATAAGAGCCGACCAACCATCCTGATTGAATGTTTGAGTATTCGGAGTCTCTCGTAAGTATGGATACAAAGTATCTTCAGTCCTTTCCACAACTCCTAAATTGATTTCCCATCAGCCTATCCAATCTAATTCCAGACAGAGTCAGTAGACCCTACGTTAGTGTAGGTAGTGTAAGATAATTAGGAAGTCTTGATAGTCTTTCGTATAATCTTTTCTTCAATCCTAGGAGCAAAAATGGAATGTCCTTTAGGAACCTTTGGATACCAAGATTTCTGACCTCTTACTTTCGTAGTTCTGGAATTAATAAGTAAGCCTTACCTCATCCCTATTGGTATATCTGTTTGGGCCGCTACCCAGAACCCAAACAGAGCCAGATTTTGAGAAAACAACTTACAGTCTTTTATAGAACTATGTATTCTATAAATCAAGTATCGACAAGCCCCGTCCTTTGCCTTTGCTTATGCAGGGCAAGAATTTGTCGAGTTCTATTCTATCAGTAGAATAAGAAATTATAAGTATTTTGTTGATCAGGCGACACCCAGATTTGAACTGGGGATAAAGGATTTGCAGTCCCCTGCCTTACCGCTTGGCCATGCCGCCAAATCCGATCCAAAATCGATGAAAATATTATTCATCCACATTTTATTACTAATTGTTTGTTTTTTCAGAGGGGGGATTACTGAACCCTTTTTTTCTTTTTTATTTGTTTTTTGATCTTGAATCTCATTGTGCTTATCCCTTTTCAATCTCTTTCCAAAAATGAATTCTTGTTTCTTATGGGATCTAGTTTAGATTATTCTCTTCGATTGATTGTATCTCAAAACACACACCGCTTAAAAACTTCCCTTCTCTTTCTATTGAAAAGCTATTTCAAATTGAAAAAAGAAAAAATGGATTTCCAGTCACAGACTGCAAAATTTGGGGCAAATTGGAACCATTAACTTTTTTTTTATTATTTAATTCTTATTATTTATTATTTGATTTTGGATTTTGTTTATTTTTGATTTTGAAGTAGTGAACGGTTCTTCTATTTTGTATTTAATCTCAATGTGTTTCCTTTCCTTAATGGTATAACAAAATCAAATTGATTTACAACTAATCAGTATCAATTATTTTTAAAAATTCTTTTCAATTATCAATTATAAGAAAATATATATGTATATGTAAACCCCAGAACAGAAATTGGTACACA